ATTTATTAATTATTATTATTATATTAATTCTAAATTATTATATTAATTATATATAGAATTCTATTCTATTAATATTCGATGAATATTTATTCTATATTTGATTCTATATTAAAATAGATAATATTAATTTATTACTTATTACTCTTTTTTTTTTTTTTTACTATTTTATTTATTAATTTCTATTTTCAATTTATTAAATATTTTTTAGAGTAAAAAAAAATTTCATTTCTATTACTATGATATATATTAATAAAATCATTAATATATTAATAATTTCTATATAAATTTCTATATTAGTTTTCTATATCATTTATTAGTTTTCTATATCATTTATTAGTTTTCTATATCATTTACTAATTTCTATATTATTTTCTATATTATACTATCATTTTTTAGTATATTACTATATTATTGATTAGATTATTAATTAATCTATATATATATTAAGTTAAGATTTATATATTATTTTTAGATTCTTTATTTGTATTATTTCTTATTAATTCGAAATATTAATTAATATTAATATTAATAAGGAATACGAATTAATAAGAATATAAGAAGTATATTGTTTACTTTATCTTTCTATTCTTTATATTGATATTGAATTGATATTGAATACGGCAAAAAGAACTCCTTTTTTTCTTTACGAAGTACATTAAGTATGCCAAAAACCTATTTTACAATGTTAACAATGAAAGTTTTCAAAGATTTTCTCATTTTTCATTTCAAAGATTTTCTCATTTTTCAAGCTTCGACTTGTGAACTTGTCCATAAATACAGTACGTGGTTCTTAAACTCGTGTAACTTACTAGAGGATTGGGGTTTGGTTGGGTTAGGTTGGAATGTGTTTTTAATCGAGTTCATGTCACGATTTTACCTCGAAAAATTCATTAGGCTTGAATAGGTAGCAAAAAGATAAAGAAAAAAGTCTCACTAACTTGTTAATTACGGGCAGGAGGGGAGGAAATTTCATATGTAATTGATTGACCTATGAAGAGGAATGAAGAAATTATGGTTTGCTTAACCAAGATTCGAACAAATACAAATTGGATTTACCTACTGAAATGTGATTTTTTTGGTTTCAGTTTTATGTCTCGGCCCTGAATGATTGTTGCGAGCAAGCTTATGAGAATGGTTTTTTTTTTTGATGAACCAAGTAATCGCCCCCAAGCGACCAGTTCCAAACAACAAAGAAAAAAAAGAATGAAGAAATGAAAACAAGAATTTTTTTATTTGCATTTTTTTTAGGGCTATACGGATTCGAACCGTAGACCTTCTCGGTAAAAGAGCTCAAACTTTTTATTATCAAAATGATTCGAACTTTTTCAAAGACCCAACATGCATTTTTTTTTTTTTTTTTGCATTGGGCTCATTCATTAACTGATATAAATAATCAGTTAGTCTACCATAATTCTCTTGATAGAAAGATAACAAAATGGCTCTATGTGCTCGGATTTATTGATTCCGATCCGAGAGCACTACCAAAGTGTTTCAAAGAAGGGTTATCCTGATGTAGGTTTGCTTTTGACTTAGATCAATCTAAGTTAAATAGAATCTCCATTGCCCTGCTTCTGCTTAAAGAATACAGTATGAAACTTTATACACCTTAAAGTTCATAGGATAGGAAGAAAAGAGAATTTTTTGAGGTCCTTATACTCATTATGCCTAGCATTGAATAGACTGCGTATTTACCTTATCAAGGTCTTAAATCAATGATGGGGTTATATTGGGCGTCTAAAAGGATACCTAAGTTTACCCGAATCTTTTGTGTCAGGCTATTGTTCTCTAAAAGTCATGGAGTAAGACATCGACTTATTAATAAGTCTTTTGATTACATGATGGCCTTCTTTGAAAAAAAAAAAAACATTGGCGCGCGTGTAAACGAGGTGCTCTACCTAACTGAGCTATAGCCCTTTGGTTTGTGATACATATTTTATCATGTCGCTAATTTGTTGTCAAGATAAATATTATATGACGCAACATCCTATTGCTTTGATCAATATTGCTTATAAATAAGATTCCATATATAATATAATTAATCTTACATTTCGAATCCATTGATGTGATGGATTCCATATCTTTCTTTTTCTTTTTGGGATGATAACTGACCTACTTAACTCAGTGGTTAGAGTATTGCTTTCATACGGCGGGAGTCATTGGTTCAAATCCAATAGTAGGTAGAACTTATTAGATATCAGAATCAATGCTATCTAATAAGTTTTTTTATTCACCTTAATTTTATTAATTTTTGATCGTTTTCATTCCATTCTATTTTCATTTTTGAATTGAAAAAAAAAATTTTGTTGTATTCGAATCTGATTCTACTTAATAATTCTATTCAATTGGCAGAATAAAAAAACTAAGTTGTATAAACAAAATTTCTGTATAATGTATAAACAGAAGTTATTTTGATTATTCAGGCGCACCAACTAGTTATAGTTACGAAATTACATTGATAGCCTCGACTCGTGCCCTAGCTCGTCTGAGAGCTAGATTTGCC